CAGCACCCATCAATGCATGGTGTTCTTCGACTGATCGTTACTCTCGATGGTGAAGATGTTATTGATTGTGAACCCATATTAGGCTATTTACACAGAGGAATGGAAAAAATCGCGGAAAACCGAACTATTATACAATGAGGGAGAGAGGGAGATAGAAAAAGAGAGAGATGGTAGAAAAGGGGGAGAGATGGGGGAAGAAGATAGGAAGGGGAATAAGGGGGCTCTTTAGGCAGGAGACGGGGGAATTCCTTAAGTTAAGAAAGAAAAAAGAATAAGAACACGGATACATAACATAAAAAAAAGAATAAATAAGACGATATTCGCCCTCCCCCTACATATTTAATTTCTTCTCCTATACAAAAACCAGCAAGACCTACTCCATTGGTAATTCCATCAATGACACCCTTATCGAAAAACTGCGTTAGTTCAGTTAATCCTCTTATACCCAGGGTAAAGACCCTAGTATAGAAAATATCTATATAACCACGATTATATGACCAACTGTATATCTTTTTTTTTACTTGATCCGAAAAAAACTTTTTCGGACCCTCTTTTACAAGAGAATTTATTAAATCCAAATTCTGAAAAAAGGAATAAGCGGATCCATAGAAGATATATGCTATGGATAGACCAAACATAGCTAGACTTACAGAAGAAATTGCATTAGTGATAAATTCATATGAATTTATGGAAGAATTAGAACTTTCCTGGAAAAAGTTTATTGAGGGAGTTAACCACTTTGATAATATGGTTAACTCCGCTATTCCATTATCCATTACTCCATTATCAAAATGGATTCCTATGGATCCAATGAACAAAGTAAAAAGCAGTAATATAAAAAGAGGGAATAGCATAGTATTTCCCGTTTCATGAGGATAGACAAAAGTGTTTTTAGCCCCAAAGGAAGTACTAAAGGACCCTATCCTATTTCTTGTATTACCATGAATTTTGGATCTATTTTGTGAAAAAAAAGAAACTCCACTCTTCGTTGTTGATAAAATGAAATCTCTATTCACTCCTTTGGGTATCCTTTTTCCCCATAAGGATATTGAATACAACGAACCCTCTTTAGTGCTACTGTAATTTTGAAAATGAACACGCAGGTACCCATCAAAAGTAAGTAAATATATCCGAAACATATAAAACGCAGTTAATCCTGCAGTAAAAGAGGCTATTATTCCAAAAAAGGGTGAATACAACCAACTATTACTAAGGATTTCATCTTTGGACCAGAAGCAAGCAAGAGGTGGAATACCACAAAGAGAAAGCGTACCCCATAAAAAAGTAGTTCTTGTAATTGGAACGTATTTTCTTAAACCACCCATAAGAACCATATTCTGACTTTTATCTGGTGAATATCCAACAAGAGGTTCCATTGAATGAATAATGGATCCGGATCCCAAGAACAATAAAGCTTTCGAATAAGCATGAGTGATCAAATGGAATAAAGCAGCTTGATAAGAACCTATACCTAGAGCTAACATCATATAACCCAATTGAGACATTGTAGAATAGGCTAAGCTTCTTTTAATATCTCTCTGAGCAAGAGCTAAAGTAGCTCCTAAGAAGAGTGTTATTGTACCTACTAAAGAAATGAAACTCATTATTAAAGGTAGGGATATGAAAAGAGGAAGAAGTCGAGCTAGAAGAAAAATCCCCGCAGCAACCATAGTTGCTGCGTGTATAAGAGCCGAAATGGGAGTGGGTCCTTCCATAGCATCGGGTAACCATACGTGAAGAGGGAATTGTGCAGATTTCGCAACTGCACCAAGGAATAATAAAAAAGCACACAAAGTAGTAAGTAAGGAATTAATCCCATTATTAGGAATCCAGTTATTAGCTATTTTGAACAAATCCCTAAACTCTAAACTACCTGTTATCCAAAAAAAACCTAAAATTCCTAATAACAGACCAAAATCCCCTACACGATTAGTTACAAAAGCTTTTTGACAAGCACTCGCTGCAATTGGCCGTGTAAACCAAAAGCCTATCAATAAATAGGAACACATTCCCACAAGTTCCCAAAAAAAATAAATTTGTATCAAATTGGAACTAGTAACCAATCCCAACATGGAAGTATTGAAAAAACTTATATAAACAAAAAATCTCAAATATCCTTCATCGTGAGACATATAATCGTCACTATAAATAAGAACGAGGATTCCTACAGTAGTAATTAGTATTAACATAATAGAAGTAAGCGGGTCGATCAAGTATCCAAATTCTAAGGAAAAATCATTATTGACGGTCCAAGACCATAGATATTGATAGATAGAACTTCCATTTATTTGTTGAATAGATAGGTGAACTGAGAATACCATAGCTATACTTAAGAGTAAAACACAAGGAAAAGCCCATATGCGACGAAGATTTTTTGTTGCTGTCGGAATAAGAATAAGTCCAAACCCCATTGACATAATAACTGGAAGTGGGAGAAGAGGGATTACCCATGCATATTGATATGTATGTTCCATAAGAAAAGAAATTGCAATTTTTACTTGAAATTTTTCTATAAAATAAAATTGTTTCCGATTCACCAAACCAATTCTTATCTCTTTCTGAAGGAATTCCAAAAAATAAGAATAAGACAAAATACTGGAATTCTTCATTTTTCCAAATTTCTCTCATTGAAATAATCAAAAATGAAGAATGGGTTTACTTGGTTAAATTCAAAAAGTTAATTAAATAACTTTGTTACCTAGTTATTACCTAAAGAAGGATATTTGTTAAAATACAAAAAAGGATTGAATCATTTTACTTTCTATTCATTTTTGTATTTCTTTCTATTAAAATGAAGATGAAGCAGCTCTCATGTTTCGTAACTGATTGATTGAATTCCAATGAAAACCTATGTTTATAGGAAATTATCGAATATTCCTTACTTCATATAGAACTGAAATCCTAATGACTAGAATTACCTAAGTTTTAGAATGTCTTATTTAAGAGACTAAGTATTTTTTTTGTTTTGATTGGAATTCCATTATGGAATACCATTCTGAACTTAATTAACTATTTGAATTTTCCCTTCCTTTTATCCCCCCATCTTATATGGGGGATAGGCCGTAGATCTATATATGGAGTATACTTAATATATAAATTGATTTAATTTAAATAGAAAACCTTTGTATATATTCTATATTATTAAAACAAAGTATAAAATATATATGAAAAATATGCTAAAAAATTCTTGTCTTATCCGCATTAGAGAAAATCAAGTAAAAAAGAATTCAGAATTTCAGTTCAGTATCTAAGTATAAATACTAAGAAAAAGTATAAATACTAAGAAAAAACAGAAAGAAGGATTGATTTGCGGCAATAGATGTCTTTCACATACAACTAGAAAAAAAGTAATCTCCTTTTTGAATGGCAGTTCCAAAAAAACGTACTTCGATGTCAAAAAAGCGTATTCGTAAAAATCTTTGGAAGAAAAAGACTTATTTTTCCATAGTACAATCTTATTCTTTAGCAAAATCAAGATCATTTTCCAGCGGTAGCGAGCATCCAAAACCAAAGGGTTTTTCTGGGCAACAAACAAACAAATAATCTGGTTTTGGAATAATCTGAATTGACCTATCCCAAAGAAATTCCAATTATTTAAAATGAATAATTCGGATTAATTAATGAATGTACTTTTATGTGTCGAATTCCTCGGTACAATATTCTTAGAACTAACCCCTCTGATATATAGAACAAAAGTTTTTGGTATACTGTGTCCTAAGTATTCTTTTCCTATCAACGAACTTTTCATAATAGAATCCTCATAATAAAATATGAGGATTCTATTATGAAAAGTAGAGTATTCTTGCAATAGGACTTACAACTTCTACCTATCTTATCAAAAATCCACAAAAAAATAGGTTTAGGCTTGGTAAATCATATTAATAAGAGCATAAAGGCTTTCATTCTAGAAATTTTGCTAAAATCCAAAATTCTTTGTATTTAATGATGAAATTATAGAAATTCTAATGGATAGATTGAAAGATTTTTTTTTATTTCAATGAGAAACTAATTAGAAAAAAATGAGTTCTATATTGCAACTGAGAAAAAACAGTTCCAACTCTTTCAAGCTTTGTTTCTATTGGGCAAAGCAAGAGTTTATTGTTAAAAAAATCCCCAATGATACTACCAAACGAAGTCCATTTTAATGAAGATTCTAATGTTCCTAAATTCTATGGACTCTCCCAATCTCGACGATTTGCGAGAAAATAACTATTATTCTTTTAACTTCCCTATTATTTAAAGTTAGCCGCCATGGTGAAATTGGTAGACACGCTGCTCTTAGGAAGCAGTGCTCAAGCATCTCGGTTCGAGTCCGAGTGGCGGCATTCTCGAAAAAGAATACAATAGATTAGAAAATGGATTCAATTCGAAATTTCCAATTTTGTAATGGGACCTTCTCCTTATGCTATTTGCAACTTTAGAACATATACTAACTCATATCTCTTTCTCAACCATTTCAATTGTGATTACAATTCATTTGATAACCTTATTAGTTCGTGAACTTGGGGGATTACGTGATTCGTCAGAAAAAGGAATGATAGCTACTTTTTTCTCTATAACAGGATTCTTAGTTTCTCGTTGGGCTTCTTCGGGACATTTTCCATTAAGTAATTTATATGAGTCATTGATCTTCCTTTCATGGGCTCTGTATATTCTTCATACGATTCCTAAGATACAGAACTCTAAAAATGATTTAAGCACAATAACTACGCCAAGTACTATTTTAACGCAAGGCTTTGCCACGTCGGGTCTTTTAACTGAAATGCATCAATCCACAATACTAGTACCTGCTCTACAATCTCAGTGGTTAATGATGCATGTCAGTATGATGTTACTAAGCTATGCAACTCTTTTGTGCGGATCCTTATTATCCGCCGCTCTTCTAATCATTAAATTTCGAAAGAATTTCAATTTCTTTTTAGAAAAGAAAAAAAATGTTTTAAATAAAACATTTTTCTTTAGTGAGTTTAGTGAGATTGAATATTTCTATGTAAAAAGAAGTGCTTTAAAAAACACCTCTTTTCCTTCATTTCCAAATTATTACAAATATCAATTAATTGAGCGTTTGGATTCTTGGAGTTATCGTGTCATTAGCCTAGGGTTTACCCTTTTAACCATAGGTATTCTTTGTGGAGCAGTATGGGCTAATGAGGCGTGGGGATCCTATTGGAATTGGGATCCTAAGGAAACTTGGGCATTTATTACTTGGACCATATTCGCAATTTATTTACATAGTAGAACAAATCCAAATTGGAAGGGTACGAATTCCGCACTTGTAGCTTCGATAGGATTTCTTATAATTTGGATCTGCTATTTTGGTATCAATCTATTAGGAATAGGTTTACATAGTTATGGTGCATTTACATTACCATCTAAATGATTACATAACATAAAACCTTCGTGAAATGAAAGTTTTTCCATTTTTGTTTGATTTGAGAACCCTTGAACGCCTTCTCAAAGGGTTCTCAAAAATTCGAGATAGATCTAATTAGACTTTTTTACTTTTTTCTGAATTATTTGGTTTTTCCACTATGGAATATAGAGCGGACTAGTAAAAAAAAATTATTTAGGATAATAATTGGATAAGAGAGCCTCTACCTTGTCAACCGATAGCGAGAGAACAAAATCTGGATAAATACCAATTCCTATTACTGGTAAAAAGATACAGATTAAAAGAAAGAGTTCTCGTGGTCCAGAATCCACCAAATTTGCGTTTGGAACATGAAATAGCTTGTATCCATAGAACATCTGGCGTAACATAGATAATAAAAAAATAGGAGTTAATATCATTCCAATTGCCATTACAAAAGTAATTAGCATTTTTGGTATTAACAGAAATTTTGGACTAGTAATTAGTCCAAAAAATACTACTAATTCTGCAACAAAACCGCTCATTCCTGGTAAGGCAAGAGAAGCCATTGAAAAGCTACTAAACATGGTAAAAATTTTCGGCATTGGGATAGATATCCCCCCCAGTTCTTCGAGATAAACAAGACGCATTCTATCACAAGCCGTTCCCGCCAAGAAAAAAAGTGTAGCACCAATAAATCCATGGGATAGTATTTGTAAAATAGCTCCATTGAGTCCAATGTTGGTTATGGAACCAATTCCTATAATTATGAAACCCATGTGAGATACGGAGGAGTAGGCTATTCTTTTTTTGAAATTTCGTTGACCAAGAGAAGTTGAAGCTGCATAGATTATTTGCATCGCTCCTATTATTACCAACCAGGGGGAAAATAGATAATGAGCATGAGGTAACAATTCCATATTGATCCGAATCAATCCGTATGCTCCCATCTTTAATAGGATTCCCGCTAAAAGCATACATGTACTGTAATGCGCTTCCCCATGGGTATCTGGTAACCACGTATGTAGGGGTATAATCGGCAATTTGACAGCATAAGCAATAAGGAAGCCAAAATAAAATAGTATTTCCAATGTTGCAGGGTATGATCGATTAATTAATCTTTCCAAATCTAATCTTGGTTCGTTGGAACCATATAAGCCCATACCTAGAACTCCGATTAAGAAAAAAATGGAACCGCCTGCAGTATACAAAATAAATTTTGTAGCTGAATACAGACGCCTCTTTCCCCCCCACATGGATAAAAGTAAGTAAACAGGAATTAATTCTAACTCCCACATGATAAAAAAAAGTAAAAGGTCTCGCGAAGAAAATAATCCTATTTGACCACTATACATTGCTAGCATCAGGAAATAGAATAATCGCGAATTCCGGGTAACTGGCCAAGCTGCTAAAGTAGCTAAAGTAGTGATAAATCCTGTCAATAAAATAGATCCTAATGAAAGTCCATCGATTCCCAATCTCCAGTGGAAATCAAAGACATCTATCCATTTAGAATCCTCCTTTAATTGGATTAAGGGATCCTCCAATTGGAAATGATAACAGAATGCATAAGTCATTAGAAGGAATTCTAATAAACAAATAGATATAGTATACCACCTAACGATTTTGTTTCCCCTATGAGGTAAAAAGAAAATTAATGAACCTGCAAATATCGGCAAAACAACAAGTATTGTTAACCAAGGAAAATAACTCATGATAAAGTGATAAAGAGAAGATACGTTTTGACCAGAAAAGCCCGTGCTCGAAATAAGCGAGCACAGGCTTCCTCGGTAAAGAGGAATCAGACGATTCAAGTGGAGTTTTTTGTAACGTATCAATAAGATAGAGCCATGCTGCGGGTTGTTTCAGGCCCTAAATAAACGCGGACACTTAAAAAATCTGTTGGGCAGGCAGATTCACATCTCTTACAACCCACACAATCTTCGGTTCTCGGCGCGGAAGCAATTTGCTTGGCTTTACACCCATCCCAGGGTATCATTTCTAATACATCTGTTGGACAAGCTCGTACACATTGAGTGCATCCTATACATGTATCATAAATTTTTACGGAATGTGACATTGGATCTATAAATTTTCCTTTTCAACATAAAAATTTTCGATCTGGTAAAAATGAAATTAGTACTATATGAGTCATATGTATTGTAGACACCAGACGAAGCAATGGTTTATCCAAACTTCAACAAATAAATAAATAAAAAATAAATAAATAAAATAATGCAATATATTTCTTAATCCGTTTGTGAGAAAGCGTGAAAAGAGCCAAGAGACTTGAATTTTTGGCTTCAACAATCATAATTATACGAATTGTACATACGAATTCGAATTAGCCAATTTATTGGCTATCGTCTTTTCAATATAAATTATTGCAATATTCAAATTGCAATATCAATGAATTGCAAAAATTCAATAAGTAAAAAAGAATACTATGTAATAACCTAATCAAAAAATAGATATTATAAAATAATAAAATAATAAGAAAATAGAAGAAAATAGTATTAGATTTCTATTCATCTTAATATTTGATATTATTATTATATGTGCGCCTTTGTTTAGAGGATTTTATGTCTAATTATTCAAAAAATTAGATTGATTGATACGAGTTGATTTCTTGTTACGATGGATGGAAGAAAGAATGGATAGTCCAATAGCTGCTTCAGCAGCCGCAAGGGCTATAACAAAAATTGCGAAAATGTCTCCTTTTAATTGGCGACTATCAAATAGATCAGAAAATGTTACGAGATTTAGATTAATTGAATTCAGTATAAGTTCAAGACATATTAGAGCTCTAACCATGTTTCGGCTTGTGATCAATCCATAGATACCAATCGAAAATAAATAGACACTAAAAAAAAGTACATGCTCAAACATCATTAACTAACTCCTTATCAATCTCGATTCATTTCAATATGAGGACAAGAATTGAACCGATTCCATTAATTAGAATAGAACAGTTACACAACAAAAGAGAAAAGAAGGTATTTGTTGGCAGTAGATGGGTTTTACTAAATCAAAATTGTGATTCTTTAGTTATTTATTTTAGATTTGAAATTCTAAGAATTTTGACTAATTCTAAGTATTTCTTATTGCCGAGCCATAGTAATTGCACCTATTAAAGAAACTAGAAGAATTATGGAAATGAGTTCAAACGGAAGATAAAAATCAGTTGCTAAATGAATCCCAATTTGTTGAACGTTATTTATGAGACCCTGTTCTACTATTTGGTTTGATCTTGTAGTCCAAAGAATTCCATACCATGACGTATCTGGGATAGTAGTCATTAGTGAAAAAAGAATAGTTATACAAACGAGTGAAGTGAACCCATCTCCAATAGTCCAATAATTCTTATTTTTAGACCATTCTGAGCCATTTACGAACATTACGGCAAATATGATCAAAACATTTATAGCTCCCACATAAATAAGAAGTTGTGCGACAGCTACAAAGTAGGAATTCAATAAAATATAGAATAAGGATATACAAACAAGAACTAATCCCAGCGAAAAGGCAGAATAAATTGGGTTGGTAAGTAATACTACTCCTAGACCTCCTAGTAGAAGAACAAATCCCCCAAATAGCACAAGAATCTCATGTATTGGTCCAGGTAAATCCATTATGGATAAGAAGAAATTAATAGTATAAAATTTTTCATGAACTGACTAAAACTAAAAGATTCAAGGAAGGAAAAAGGGATTAGGATATTTTTTTGTATATAAGTTGTATAGTTAGAAATGACATCACGAAAATCTACTCTCATTTTAAATCAGGAATAATTTGCAATAAGCAGTAGTTATTCGTTTTTCTTTATAGTTAATAAAAAACTATTGGATTTTTCTAACAAAAAAGATAAATCCTAGTAACTAATAATTAGTAACCGTTCTTGAATTCCAAGATTTTTCTTCGTCTATTTTACTTTGAGTCGAATTCCTAATTGTTTGAATTGTGTAATCTCCCATTATGGAGATTGGTAACCGACTCAAAGCAATTTGATTGTAATTCAATTCATGACGATCATAAGTAGAAAGTTCATATTCTTCAGTCATTGATAAACAGCTTGTCGGACAGTACTCAACACAATTACCACAAAATATACAAACTCCGAAATCAATACTATAATTAAGCAATTGTTTCCTTTTAATATCCTTTTCAAATCTCCAATCCACAAGGGGTAGATCTATCGGGCATACGCGAACACATACTTCACAAGCAATACATTTATCAAATTCAAAGTGGATTCGCCCCCGGAAACGCTCCGATGTAATTGATTTTTCATAAGGGTAGTGAATCGTTATAGGTAAACGATTTGTGTGGGATAAGGTAATTATGAAACTTTGACCAATGTACCTTGCAGCGCGTATTGTTTGTTGACCATAACTCATGAACCCAGTTACCATAGGGAACATATTCTAAATATCTATGAAAAAGATATGTTTCTTTCTCTTGTTTGAGAGAACTTTTGTGTTGAAAATATTCTTACTGTTATTGTATTATCTTATTTATAGTGAAACAAGTTGGGAAGAAGTTGTTAATAAGAGATTGCCCAGGGAAATAGGTAAAAGAAATTTCCATCCAAGATTTAATAACTGATCCATTCTCATCCTGGGTAAAGTCCATCTTATTGTGATAGAAATGAAGAGAAATAAATAAGCTTTAGTTAATGTAATAAAGATACCCATTGTCATTTCCAAAATTCCAACCATTTTATTCATTTGGAAAAATTCAAAAAAGGATATATAGGGAATAGAGAAATTCCACCCGCCTAAGTAGAGAACTGTTACAAATAAAGAGGAAACTAATAAATTTAGGTAAGAAACAAGATAAAATAAACCATATTTGATACCGGAATATTCGGTTTGATAACCTGCTACTAATTCTTCCTCTGCTTCTGGTAAATCAAAGGGTAATCTTTCACATTCTGCCAAAGAAGAAATTAGAAAAACCAGAAAACCTATAGGCTGACGCCAAAGATTCCATCCAAAAAAACCATATTTTGACTGTGCTTCAACTATATCAACTGTACTTGAACTGTTAGATAATCATAGTCGATGATAACATCACAGTTCCCACCGCTATTCCAAAACCGTACATGAAACCTTAGCTTCATACGGCTTCTCTATGATCAGAAAAAAGGAAAGGGTTGTTTCGTTTCGGTATTATCCCCCTGGGCATAGATAGAATTAGGTAAGATAAAATCGATTGGAAAGTCCTAAATTAGACCAAAGGAATTCCGTCTGCTAGAATAAGAAAAAGCGCTTCCGAATTGATCTCGTCCTTTATAATATAATGAAAATTTTTCTTTGTTCAGTAATAACTTAATCTTGGAATAAAACACTCGTTATAGCAATTAATAAATGAAAAGAATTAGGCATTAATTCATGAGGAATTCTGTATTAATATGAATAGAGGAAGGAAAAAATAAATAAATATCTTTTTTTTGTATTGCATTCCATATCTTTTGTCCTATTCTTCTTTCCCCGGGGAAGGGTACTTAAAAAGAAAAAAGGAATAAAGGATTAATTCGTTCTTGATAGCCATTTCTTTAACAAGTGAAAGGGAACATACTCTGGATCGGAATCCGAAGAAAGTACTACTTGATCATTTCCACCAATTTCAAGTCCTTATTATGATTCCTTTTATGAGGAAAAATCTCTAATGTCTTAGATTCCCTCATTACTAATCCTTTATGTACTTTAGTGTTCCTAACCCCTCACTAATTTTTGATGGATTCCCCTTATGATTATAAGTTATAGTAATAACTCGGAATATTCTAGTAATGGAATTCCATATCGCGAATCCTTTATTCTTGCCCGCTTCAAGATATGATGACTAATCAAAAAATCTCAACCTTGGGGTAAAGAGTTTACACTACTTATGTTTACTTCAACTTTTTTCTTGTACGTAGGAAATGAGATTTTTTCTTTTTACTACAAATTAATAAGTTGTTTTGTTTCACTCATATAGCTATCTAGTTTAACTTACCAACCCGAGAATAAGAAAAGGAAGATAAATATTCAATGGATTTTGGAGGAAAAAGATCCTATTTTAACGAATCACACGTAGAGATATTGCTAGCACACAAAAAGTTAATGGTATTTCATAACTAATAGATTGAGCAGCAGCTCGTAGACCGCCTGAAAAAGAATATTTATTATTTGAGCTATATCCTGCCATAAGAAGACCAATAGGAGCAATACTTGAAATGGCAATCCATAAAAAAACACCAATACTAAGATCGGCTAAAACAAAACGATATCCCAAAGGGATAACTAAAAAACTTAATAAAATTGATATGACTGCTATAGAAGGTCCAATGCTAAATAAAGGAATATCTCCTCGGGATGGCAGGATATCCTCCTTAAAAAGTAGCTTAGTTCCATCGGCTATAGCTTGAAGCAGTCCCAGGGGGCCAGCATATTCAGGACCAATACGTTGTTGTATCGATGCGGATATTTCTCTTTCTAACCACACAATTACGAGTACTTCTATTGTGATTCCCAGTAGGAGGGTCAAAATGGGTAGAATCCATATCAGTCCATAGACTTCTTTTAATAATTCCGATTTCGAAAAAGAATTGATAGTTTCTATCTCTACCCTATCTATTATCATTTCAACGATCAACTTCCCCCATAATGATATCTATACTACCTAATATCGTCATGATATCAGCCAATTTCATTTTTTTAACTAGTTGAGGAAGAATTTGCAAATTAATAAAACCGGGTGGACGAATTTTCCATCTCCAGGGGAAAAGACTATCATCTCCTACCAGATAAATTCCTAATTCACCTTTTGGAGCTTCCACTCTTACATAAAGCTCTTGCTTTGACAATTCAAAATTGGGCGAAGGTTTTTTACCAAGAAATCGATATTCAAAATCATTCCATTCGGAATTCTTTGTTTTCTTAAAGCGTCGGACTTCTAAATTCTCATAAGGGCCTCCAGGAATTTTCTCTACAGCCTGTTGAATAATTTTGATGGATTCCCTCATTTCACCCATTCGTACTAAATAGCGAGCTAATGAATCCCCTTCTTTTTGCCATTGGACTTTCCAATCGAATTGGTTGTAAGACTCATAAGGATCAACTTTACGAAGATCCCATTGTATTCCAGAAGCTCGTAACATCGGTCCCGATAAGCCCCAATTTACTGCTTCTTCTCCGCTAATAAAACCGACTCCTTCAACTCGTTCTAAAAAAACGGGATTCCGTGTAATAAGTTGTTGATATTCAACAACTCCTCGTAAAAAATAATCACAGAAATCTAAACATTTATCGACCCATCCATAAGGTAGATCGGCGGCTACCCCTCCGATGCGAAAGTAATTATGCATCATTCGCATACCTGTAGCAGCTTCAAATAGATCATATATCAATTCTCTCTCTCTAAAAATATAGAAAAAAGGGGTCTGTGCGCCTAGATCCGCCATAAAAGGTCCAAGCCATAACAAGTGAGAAGCTATACGGCTCAACTCTAACATAATTACCCTAATATAGCTGGCTCTTTGGGGTATTTGAATATTCTCCAAGAATTCTGGTGCATTTACCGTTATGGCTTCTGTAAACATAGTAGCTAAATAATCCCATCGTGTTACATAAGGTAAGTATTGTATAATAGTTCGGTTTTCCGCGATTTTTTCCATTCCTCTGTGTAAATAGCCTAATATGGGTTCACAATCAATAACATCTTCACCATCGAGAGTAACGATCAGTCGAAGAACACCATGCATTGATGGGTGCTGAGGGCCCATATTGACTATCATGAGATCTTTTCTTGTAAGCGGTAGACTCATATCCTTTCTTCCTTAATTCATTATTCCATGAAAATGGATTATTCCATGAATTCCTCAAAACGAGGCTCATCAAAATGAAAAATCTAAGACTACTATAAGACTACTAATAAAATAAGAAAAAAATTCGAACGATTAAATTACTTCTCCCGAATATCCAACTGACTGATTAATTTCTTATAACGTACTCTATTTTTCTTTGCCAAATAAGCCAGCAAACGTTGACGTTTTCCCAAAAGTCTTCGTAGACCTCTTTCCGATGAAAAATCTTTTTTGTGTAATTCCAAATGTGAAGCAAGTCTCCGTATCTTATTGGTGAAACTGAATACTTGAAATTCAACAGAACCCCTGTTTTCTTCTTTTTCTTCTTTAACCATAAATCCCAAAATTTTTCTACCTCCTTTCTTTTTCATGTATTTTTCTGATCAGGAAAAATAAAAAATTATGTCAGTTATTTTGAAGTTATTCTAATCTCGTACACACAAAAATTTGCAATTATTCATCCACTACTGGAATTTGGATTTATTTTATCGATGCAAATTGGATTTGGATAGAAGGGTACATTCTTTTATTTTAGATAGAAGAAACATTTCTTCTATCTAAAATAAAAGAATTTTGCTGATTTATTTATTGCTATATCCAATTTATGGAATTGATACACCATTTAATTGATATCGTTTAGCAAAATGAAACACAGCATATGCATCCATCTTTCGGCTCGAGAATTTCACGGGATAGAGATATGGTATAAGAAATAGGCTATTAAGTAACTCTAAATGAATTGTGGATACATCTGTATCCTTAACATACTGAAACGACTGCCATTATTCGTATCAAACCAATAGCGATTCATACAAGCTAAATCTTCTAATCAATGGTGGGCCAATAATGAATTTTTTTGCATATGTATTAAGACGCTTGGCCTGATTTCGAAATTGTCCAGAGTTTTTTATGTTGTTTTCATTGCAAAATGATGGACCTCCTTCCGTAACTTTCCAATTACGAGTACGAGAATTGAAAGACATGAAAATTCTCAATTCTCTACGGCGTCTAGGAGATAGATAGAATATTTTCAGGAACAAGAAAATCAGAAGAATCTTTCTCTCTATTCACTACCATTCCGCGTCTTCGACTTCTATTAGTTTCTTTTCTTCTTTAATGCAATAGCTATAGTTTGATATAGAATCCATTTCTCAAAGTAATGGAAACCATTCTCGTATAGGAAATGGTTCGAAAATCGCTATTCCATCTTTTAGGTATCGTGAAAAGTGATACCTGTGAAGATCGTGCATTTCAGTCACATTCAGATCCGCTTTTCGAGTCCATGATATAACCAAATTGGATGGATCTTCCACCCGTTTAGCTAAGAAAGAATAGATGCAGAGGTGGATAATAGATCGATATGAAGATCATGAGCTGCCCCATAATGAAACCGCCAGTAGTCGCGAATATCTCCTTCTTCCCTAATCCAAGATTGGAGAAAGAAGATCTAAGAGGGACCTATGGAGAATGTGGTCAGAAATCCATAATAGAGTCCGACCACAACGACCGAATTAATTATCCTCATCGAGAAACTTAGACTACTAAGTAGAAAAGGTAGAAAAGATTTGAAAATCATGGCATGGGTCTCCTTTTTTTCTTTCTTTAGAGTTTTCTATATGCACAATTTCTCGATGTTTCGATGAGAATTTCTTGACTTTCCATATATAGAAAGAGATAGACTATAAATGACATCTCTTATGTAAATAAGACCAAAGGGATGGATATTAAATGATAGGAAGTGCTAGGAAGTGAAATAGAATGAAATAGAGCCACTTTGGGCTTCCCTATGAAATGAGGCATGGAA